TTTGGAATCGTTTTGGGTCTAATTCCTATTACTTTGGCTGGATTATTTGTAACTGCATATTTACAATACAAACGCGGTGATCGGTTGGGCCTTTGATTAATTAGCATTTCTTTTTTTGACTGACCTCCTCCTTTCTTTTATCCACGGGAGGTCAAGTTCAGATTCCTCTTCAATCATTTCATTTCGGTCTCATTTTGGATCCACGAAGAATGGAACCGCGCTCTGTAGGATTTGAACCTACGACATCGGGTTTTGGAGACCCGTGTTCTGCCGAACTGAACTAAGAGCGCTTTTTTCTCTTTTTATCTTAATAAAGAAGACAGGGTTCTTTCTTTTTTGAATCCCCAACGCAGTTTTGATATCTATCCTATATCATACTATATAATAGTCAATTCTGTATGTATGTCCAATTGGAATCGACCTCAACGGCTCTCTCCTTACTGCTCGGGGGGGGCAGTAATAGGGATGACAGGATTTGAACCCGTGACATTTTGTACCCAAAACAAACGCGCTACCAAGCTGCGCTACATCCCTTTACAATTGGTCTACAGTGTCATTCTAGAGAATCCCTGTATTGTTTTCCATACCCGTATTTACTCTATTGATATAGACAATTTATCTTGCCATTTCTTTTTTTGGTCTCCTATAACACATAGAAATAGAATATACATATATTAATATAAAAAGAAAAAAACAAGTTTATCTACACATCCAATATTCAACTAGTCATAAATAAAAATAGAAAGAAATTGTTGGCGGAAATGCTCAGTTCAGGCAGAGGGGAAGCATATTTTTTTTTTCTGTTTTAGGAAAGTCAAAATATTATTTACCGAATCATTGTACATTACAATTTGAATTGTGAATTTTTCATATAAAGACAAGTCGTCCTTAACTACAGATACATCCGATCATATATGTATTATAATAAAGAATTCCGAGGGAGGATTTGAAATGCGAGATCTAAAAACATACCTCTCCGCGGCGCCGGTACTAAGTACTATATGGTTCGGGGCTTTAGCAGGTCTATTGATAGAGATTAATCGTTTCTTTCCGGATGCGTTAACATTCCCCTTTTTTTCATTCTAGTTATTGATATGGGAAGGAAGGGATGAAGAAGATTAGAGATACAATCACAGTCAAATATCTGTGACTAATCCCTCTCCCCCTTTCTTTTCTTGTGTGGTTGACCAAAGCGATCTATATTCGTTATACTTAATAGGGAGCCCCCCCTGTTAACTGGGCAACGGGTTGGTTTGCCTTGTTCTTGTCTTTTGGAGACAAGGGTTGGATATGATAGATGTGGTAAGAGAACGAAAAGATTCAAGAAAATAAGGGAAGGGTAAAGATAAGAGAGGAAAGGTTACTTTGGAATGTACCGGCTGTGTTCAAAATCGTGTGAATAATAAAAAAAAGAAATCCGCAGGTACGGATATCTGACTCAAAAGAATCCAAAAAATACGCCTAGTCCATTGGAAAAAAAATACACCTCCGGAAACAGAGGAATCTCTTGCGGAATGGCTACACAGGAAACTGAATAGCTCTATAAACCCAAGAAATCTCCAGCAAAAAAGCTAGAAAATCTAAAAAAAACAAAAAATAGAATCTAAATTGGACCACTCGACTATATCCGCATCCGCCGACGCAAAATGCATTTTTTTATTATTATGTGATTTTACACTGTACAAGACTCAAAAAAACAAAATAGGAGAATCTATTATGTTGATACCGACCGTCCACGAGATGTGGTGGACCCTTTTCTTCATAATTCTGAAGAAAAAAGTACGAATTGTGCATAAGAAAGTCTTACGCCAAACATACCATGTATTAGCAAGAAGGGTATATACAATTGTGGGCACATGCGTGTTTTTCTTCATGTTGACCTGCATACTAGAGGTCACCTATGTCTTCGTCGGAATGCTTCATTCCGGGTACTTGCTCTTTCTTTATTTCCACTGGGGGCGAGTCAAGCCCCTGGTCCTCGCTGTTATACAGCAACGGAGGTTGGATTTGAAGAAAACCCGTCCTTTGATAACGTTTTTAAACAAAAAGCTAGGTTGGTTGTTCTTTCCCAATCGCATTTTTTTTCGAGGAGGAACCCAGGAAGTTCCGATTTTCACTAGAGAGCTCGTTGATATGTTTCTGTATAACATCATCAGCGACCTCCAGCACTTTTTCACTGGAGGTCTTTCCCTATCATCTATACCCTTACCGCCGGGGGGGATTGCCCCAGTCATGAGAGCCTTTCGAATTCAACTTACAACGTTGTTCTTTCGACTACTGGAAATAGTAGTTTATCACTATATACTTGGTAGAATGGCAGAAGACTGGAAAAAGGGATATAGCAAACGCAAGCACTTTGCGTTGAAATATATCACTCTCTTTCTTTTGATAATAATCATCAAGTCAAGGCCAACCAATCCACCCTCGGACAGTCAATTTCCGTTTCAAAGAATTGGATTGGGCGGCATAGTGGCAAACTGGTTTTTTCCCTTTTCTGGGGTGGTTGAAACAAGGGATCGATATTCGCTATACTGAATAGGGATCCAGGCCTGGGAAACGGGTCTGTTTCCCTTTCCCTTTTCGGTTTTGCTTGACAAAAGCGCTCGATATGCGCTATAATGAATAGGGATCCAGGCCTGGGAAACTGGGCTCAGTGCTTGACAAAAGCGATCGAGATGCGCTATAATGAATAGGGATCCAAGGCCTGGGAAACTGGTTTTTTCCCTTTTAGCGATTGACAGATTTGCTCTCTATAAGTTAGACTTAACTTAAGGGGGAGCCCGAACCTTTTTGACTGGTAACCATCTTGGTTTTCCTTGTTCTTTTCTTGGGTAGTTAAGGGATGGAGTCTATGTGGTAAGAATAAGAGAAAGAAAAGAATAAAGAAAAGAAAGGAGCTCGACTGCAGAGAACTTGTCTTCAGGTTACCCTTTTCTTTATAATAGAGTGAAAGCGAAAATGTGCTTTGTAATATGTAATCTATAAGATTACTATCTTGATTGCAACGAAATCTTTCAACCACAAGGAAGTTTATGGCTAAGGGTAAAGATAAGAGAGGAAAGGTTACTTTGGAATGTACCGGCTGTGTTCAAAATCGTGTGAATAATAAAAAAAAGAAATCCGCAGGCATTTACAGATATCTGACTCAAAAGAATCCAAAAAATACGCCTAGTCCATTGGAATTGAGAAAATTCTGTCCCTATTGTAACAAACATACTATTCACGGGGAGATTAAGGAGTAGATCGAACCCAATATCCCGTCTCACCTTTCAAAGCAACAAAAAAAAAAAAGGATTGAAATCCTTAAGGAATCCAAACCGCCTATGCTACCCAGTTCGAAAATCGAGGCACCTAAGCCGCTGGTTTTGAAAACCAAGCCACAGATGCCAACCCCTACTTTCTTTGGAACAAAAGAAACTGACGGAAACCAATAAACCGGAGGAAACAAATACACCTCCGGAAACATAGGAATCTCTTGCGGAATGGCTACACAGGAAACTGAAGAGCTCTAGAAACCCAAGAAATCTCCTTATAACCAAAGCAGGGAAGCTATCATTTTTTTTACCGAAAAGGAGGAACCAAAATATGGTACTGAACAACGTGCCTTTAGGCAACATTTGGTTGTTTATTTGGTGGATGATTCTGAAGAAAAAAATACGCATTTGCCTGAAGAAAGGCTTGCGCAAGACATACCATGTATTAGCGGTCATTGTATACTCAATTACTGGGACATGTCTTTTTTTCTTCATGGTAAGCTCCTTAATGGAGCTACTGGACATCTTCGTGGGAATGCTACAGTCGGGGTACATTCTATTTCTTTATTTCCACTGGTCGGGAGTCAAGCCCTTGGTCCTACCTTTCATACGCCAACTGGGGTCCGAGTTGAAAGAAAACCGTCATTTCATAGCTATATTAACCCAGAAAATAGCTATATTAACCCAGAAACTGGGCTGGTTGCTGTTTCCGAATCGAATTTTTTTTCGAGGAGGAAAGCGGGAAGTTCCGATTTTCACTAGAGAGCTCGTTGATATGTTTCTGTATAACATCATCAGCGACCTCCAGCACTTTTTCACTGGAGGACTTTCCTTAGCCTCAATACCCTTACCGGAGAAAGGGATTGCCCCAGTCATGAAAGCCTTTCGCATTCAAAAGAAAACATTGTTCTTTCGACTACCGGAAATAATAGTTTATCACTATCTACTTGGTAGAATGGCAGAAGACTGGCGAAAGGGGGGATATATCAAACGCAAGCACTTTGTGTTGAAATATATACCGATCTTTCTTATTATTATAATAATAAAGGCCAACCAATCCACCCTTTTTTTTGAAACGGACAGTCTTGTGAATTTCCGTTTCAAAGAATTGGATTGGGCGGATAGTGGGAAACTGGTTTTTTCCCTTTTCTGGGGTGGTTGGGCTTGACAAAAGCTCTATCTATAAGTTAGACTTAACTTAAGAGGGAGCCCGAACCTGTTTGACTGGTAACCATCTTGGTTTTCCTTGTTCTTTTCTTGGGTAGTTAAGGGTTGGAGTCTATGTGGTAAGAATAAGAGAAAGAAAAGAATAAAGAAAAGAAAGGAGCTCGACTGCAGAGAACTTGTCTTCAGGTTACCCTTTTCTTTATAATAGAGTGAAAGCGAAAATGTGCTTTGTAATATGTAATCTATAAGATTACTATCTTGATTGCAACGAAATCTTTCAACCACAAGGAAGTTTATGGCTAAGGGTAAAGATAAGAGAGGAAAGGTTACTTTGGAATGTACCGGCTGTGTTCAAAATCGTGTGAATAATACAGATCTACCTAGTCTACCTAGGAGGAATTTGCCTTTACGCAACATTTGGTTGCAAATTTGGTTGCAAATTCTGAAGAAAAAAACACGCATTTGCCTGAAGAAAGGCTTGCGCAAGACATACCATGTATTAGCGGTCATTGTATACTCAATTACTGGGACATGTCTTTTTTTCTTCATGGTAAGCTCCTTAATGGAGCTACTGGACATCTTCGTGGGAATGCTACAGTCGGGGTACATTCTATTTCTTTATTTCCACTGGTCGGGAGTCAAGCCCTTGGTCCTACCTTTCATACGCCAACTGGGGTCCGAGTTGAAAGAAAACCGTCATTTCATAGCTATATTAACCCAGAAAATAGCTATATTAACCCAGAAACTGGGCTGGTTGCTCTTTCCGAATCGCATTTTTTTTCGAGGAGGAAAGCGGGAGGTCCCTATTTTCACTATAGGGCTCGTAGATAGGTTCCTGTATAACATCATCAGCGACCTCCAGCACTTTTTCACTGGAGGTCTTTCCCTATCATCTATACCCTTACCGCCGGGGGGGATTGCCCCAGTAATGAGAGCCTTTCGCATTCAAAAGAAAACATTGTTCTTTCGACTACCGGAAATAGTAGTTTATCACTATATACTTGGTAGAATGGCAGAAGACTGGCGAAAGGGGGGATATATCAAACGCAAGCACTTTGCGTTGAAATATCTCACTCTCTTTCTTTTGATAATAGTAATAAAGGCCAACCAATCCACCCTGTTTTTGAAACGGACAGTCTTGTGAATTTCCGTTTCAAAGAATTGGATTGGGCGGATAGTGGCAAACTGGTTTTTTCCCTTTTCTGGGGTGGTTGACAAAAGCTATCGAGATCGCTCTAATGAATAGAGATGTAGTAGGTGAATATATTCACTAAAAAATGATTTGATTGAAATAACTAAATAAACTTATGGAAAGAAAAGAATCTCTTGCGGACTGGCTAGAAAGGAAACTGAAGAGCTCTAGTTTGAAACCCAAGAAACCTCCTTCGAAATGGAAACGGAAACGGAAAGACCCTAGACCTCCTTTGGAACAAAAGAAACTTATGGAAATAGAGGAATCTAATTTGAAATGGCTACGCACTGAATTTATCGCAACCAAGAAACCTCCGGAACCCAAAGCACCTCTGCAACCCCCGCTACCTCCTTCGAAAAGGAAACGCAAGCCCCCGAAATCTCCTCGGCGGCGTTCGTCCCGAATCAAACCAGGGGATCTAATTGATTATAGAAACATTAGTTTAATTGGTCGATTTATTAGTCAACAAGGAAAAATCTTATCTAGACGGGTGAATAGATTGACTTTAAAACAACAACGACGTCTTACTATTGCTATAAAACAAGCTCGTATTTTATCTTCGTTACCTTTTCACGCTACTGATCAACTTTTCAAAATAAAAAGAAGGGCGTCGACCGCCAGAAAAAAGAGAAAAAAGGGCTTTAGAAAAAGAAAAAAAAAATAGGCTTACTCTTCTATTGAATCAAAATGGAAATCCGAATTTGATTGCGCCGTGGCGTAAGAAAAAAAACATCGGGGAAAAGGCCTTTTTTTTGAGGCCTTTTTTTCTTTTTTCTTTTGAGTATTCCCCTTGACAGTCACGTAGCCAAAGACCATCAAGGACATCTATATTGATCTATTTGATTTATCGGGAGAATCTCTTATTTCGGGAGAATCTCTTATTTAAGAGACCCCCCCCTCTTTTTTGATTTTCACAGGCGGATTTATGGGGAAAAAAGAATCCCCATCCATTTTTAGGATTTTTTTGTTTTCTTATTATCCGTTGGCATAGAAAAAAAACGAGTTGGCATAGAAAAAAAACGAGTTGGCATAGAAAAAAAACGAGTTGGCATAGAAAAAAAACGAGTTGGCATAGAAAAAAAACGAGTTGGCATAGAAAAAAAACTTTGTGAATTCCCGGTAGAAAGGGATTTCCCTAATGAAAAAGCTTTCAACGCCGCCCAATGCCCTTTTCCTTTCCAGATATTTTTCCGAATTCGCTTTTTTGAACTAGAAAGACGTTTTTTGGGAACTGTCATTTTGAAAAAAGGTTCTTCATTGCTTTTTTATTAAATTAAATTATAACAAGTCCCTCCACGTCGAGATCATATTCCTTGAGATCATCTTCCTTGAGGCGTAAGATACTAGCTAGCTGGACTCCATTAGTCGCAGATGGCGGAGGAAATGGTGGGCTAGCCCCCAAAAAAACCAAATAGATTGCAAGACAAAAGAGACTCTTCCCTATGAAGAGAATCATTACGTCGATTGTATTTGATTCAGTATGCTTTTTACTTGTTAACAAAGGAAGGCATATTCTAAAAATAACGTGACCCATCAACCAAACAAAACCAATCGTGATGACATAAAATGCTTTTTGCGGGCATGTAGCCCAGTACCCTACAAGCATTCTCGAGAAGAGTATATTGGGTATCCCAAAATACTTGAGGAATCTATAACTTAACCCATAAGAAAGGTCCAAATGCCTCCTTGTCCAGCACCAGGAAAAAACGCAAAGAGCCAGTATTAGTTTCATATAATACTGGCTAAGGGTGTTATATAGGGTAAAGTATAAACTCAAAACCGATCCAACCAAATGAATCAAAGTCAACCCGTATATGAATACTCCCACCTTCCAAGTCTCGTCCTCGTCTTGCCAAACCCCATAACGCACAAGGAAAAGATAACTTG